ACTTGCAACACCAATTGCATTTGTAATTCCATCAATTAGTCGCCTATCAAAAAAATGAACTAGTTCGGCTAATCCTCTTATATTCCCAATTAGGTATCTTGCATAAAGAACGTCTATATAACCACGATTATTTGACCAATTGTATATCGCATTTATTATTCGATCTAAAAAAATTCTCTTAGGACCCATTTTCACAAATGAATTAATTAAGTCCAAACTCTGAAAAGATGAATAAATGGAACCATATAAAAGGTATGCTATAACTATTCCAAAAAGGGCTATACTAACTGATAAAATGGAATTTGTAACAAATTCATACCAATCTATGGAATAGGTAGGATTCTTATGTAAAAGGTTTATGGACGGAGTTAACCATTTTGATAATATATCAAAATGTATTCCCTCTTGACCCAAAGGAATTCCTATGAATCCAACAAATAAAGTAAATAAGACCAATATAAGCATAGGTAGTAACCTAGTATTGTTGGATTCATGGGGAAAAGTGGAAGTGTCTTTATTTCCAAAATTAGTACTAATGGAACGGATCAGATTTCGTGCATTCTCCCCCATTTGATATTTCTTTTTTTTCAAAAAAGAAATCCTTTCGTTACTATTTCTGGTTGATAAAAGCAAATTTTTGTTAACTCCCTTTGGCTTTGGGGATTCTTTTCCCCATATAGATATTGAATAGAACGAACTACTTTTAGCGCCCCTGTCATTTTTACAATGAAGGCGTAAATATCCTTCAAAAGTAAGTAAATAGACCCGAAACATATAAAATGCAGTTAATCCCACTGTGAAACAAGCTATTATCGCAAAAATGGGTGAATATAACCAAGTATCATTAAGAATCTCATCTTTGGACCAAAAACAAGCAAGAGGTGGAATACCACAAAGAGAAAGTGTACTTAATAAAAAAGTCATTTTTGTAATTGGCACATATTTTCTTAAACCACCCATAAGAACCATGTTTTGACTTTTTTCTGGAGAATATCCAACAAGGGGTTCCATTGAATGAATAATGGATCCGGATCCTAAAAACAACAATGCTTTCGAATAGGCATGGGTGATCAAATGGAATAAGGCAGCTCGATAAGAACCTATCCCTAAAGCTAACATAATATAACCCAATTGAGACATTGTCGAATAGGCTAAACTTCTCTTAATGTCTCTTTGAGCAAGAGCCAAAGTAGCCCCTAAAAATACCGTTATTACACCTATCAAAGAAATAAGATTCATTATGTAAGGTATGACTGTGAAAAGAGGAAAAAGTCTAGCGACAAGAAAAATTCCCGCAGCTACCATGGTAGCTGCATGTATAAGAGCCGAAATAGGAGTAGGCCCCTCCATTGCATCAGGTAACCATACATGAAGGGGGAATTGTGCAGATTTAGCAACTGAACCGAGAAATAATAGAGAGGCACACAGAGTCGCAAATAAAAAATTGACCCCATCATTATGGATCAAGTTATTGAAAATTTCGAACAAATCCCTAAATTCGAAACTGCCTGTTATCCAATAAAGACCTAAGATTCCTAATAATAAACCAAAATCCCCTACACGATTAGTTACAAACGCTTTTTGACAAGCATTGGCTGCAATTGGTCGTGTGAACCAAAATCCTATTAATAGGTAGGAGCACATTCCCACGAGTTCCCAAAAAATATAAATTTGTATCAAATTAGAGCTAGTAACTAATCCCAACATGGAAGCATTGAAAAAACTCATATAAGCAAAAAATCTCAAATACCCTTGATCGTGAGACATATAATTGTCACTATAAATAAGAACCATTATTCCAACAGTAGTGATTAGTATTGACATAATAGAAGTAAGTGAGTCGATCAAGTAGCCAAACTCTAAGGAAAAATCATTATTGATGGTCCAAGACCATAGATATTGATAAGTGGAACCCCCATTTATTTGTTGAATAGCTAGATCGGCCGAAAACCCCAGCGCTATGCTTAGCAATGCAACACTAGGAAAAGCCAACACACGGCGAATGTTTTTTGTTGCGGTCGGAACAAGCAGAAGTCCCAATCCTATTAATATAGTAACTGGAAGTGGAATGAAAGGTATGATCCATGCATATTGATATGTATGTTCCATAAAATAAAACCTTTTTTTATTTAATTGTTTCCGATTCACCAGCTTTTATTTCATTAAGAGAACTCAAATATGAAATATGATTTGAAATCATTAATTATTTTGATTCTTTAACCAGATATTTAAAATATTCCAATTATTCGAATTGAGAAGTTGCATTTCCTAAAATAACCAAATTACTATTTTAATTTGACTATTAATGCTTAGTAATTAAAATTAATAAGATATTTATTAACATATAGAACAGAGTATGAGATTTTCAATCATTCTAATACTACGGCGATTTATATCCATATAGTAAGACATAGTTCTATCAAAAAAAAAATACTTGATTCTGGAATATAGCATTTGCCAATAACTCGATCTTTATTAGATCGAGTTATTTTAGTTAGTTTAGTACTAGTTACTAACTAATTCATTGTGGAACTGATTGATTAGCTTTTATTCCAATAAAATAAACTTATGTTTATTAGAAATCCTATAATACTCGTTATTTTGCATAAAACTTAAATAAGGGATTACTCAAATTAATATTATTTTTCTTTATCTTTATCAATAAATTTTATTAGTCTTTATTTAATATTAAATTAATAATTATGGATACTCCACTTTCGAGATTGATTAAATTGATTAATTAATAGATAATAGAAAATGTTACATTATTGTTTTCTTAAATTAGATATAGGTAAGTATAGGTAAGGGTTCTGCTCTTATCTTAAACTTTTCTTTTTTATTTTTTTTTTTATCCCGAGTGATACTATATCGATGTACATGTATCCATATTTTTGATGTAATCAAATCAAGAAGGTATTCGCTATAGAATAAATATAGATAATGAATAGAAAGATAGAAAGAACGATCCTTTTTGAGCAATACATGTCTTTCACATCCAACTATCTAAATGAGTAACTTTTTTATTTTAAGATGGCAGTTCCAAAGAAACGTACTTCTATGTCAAAGAAGCGTATTCGTAGAAATATTTGGAAAAAAAGAGGTTATTGGGCCAGGGAAAAGGCTTTATCCCTAGCTAAATCGATTTCTACTGGGCATTCAAAAAGTTTTTTTGTGCGACAATAACAATAATAAGGCCTTGGAATACAATACTCTAAATCAATATCACTCGATGAATTGGATGATTTACAATATACAATAGAAAATTAATAATTTACATTAACTAATGTTTTGAACTCATCCATATGAGATAGAACCCGATATTTTATTTTCGCATGTAGAAAACGAATTCAATTTTTCTGTCTAACGGGAGTCTAAAAACGGGACTCTTTTTTTTTTTCAAACTTCAAACAAAAGCAGTTACATACAAGATAAGGATTTTACTTTTTATGTTTTTATAATTCACGAGATGGGGATTGTCATTTTCCCCATCACTTCACTTGTTTTTTTTTTTTTTTTTTCGCATGCATTAAATCAGATAAATGGAAAATGAATTATACAGAAATAGATTGGAAAAGGAAATTCTTAGTTATATATGTAGACTAAGGACATAATCATCTAAATCCAACTGTTCCGGGAAACTTATACTACATGAAATCCCATTGTTAAAACTGATAACATATCATGATACTAAGCTAAGTATTATTGAACGTTCAAATAAATATTTGAACAATTTTTTTTTATTCAACCATTCCTTTCTAATATTTCGGAAAATAAATAACATTGATTGCATCGACGAATGAATCTAATATGGGCTATTATTATTTCGATCAAGCCGCCATGGTGAAATTGGTAGACACGCTGCTCTTAGGAAGCAGTGCCAGAGCATCTCGGTTCGAATCCGAGTGGCGGCATTCTCTAAAAGGGCACAATAGATCCTATACTGAATTCAATTCCGGATTTCTATAATTGAAAACCCCCTTTTCTTTTTTTTAATCGTTTTTTATGATATTTGATACTTTAGAACATATATTAACTCACATCTCTTTTTCGATCATTTCAATTGTCATTACGATTCATTTAATGAAATTACTAGTTCATGAAATCGTAGGACTATGTGATTCGTCAGAAAAAGGTATGATAGTGACTTTTTTCTGTATAACAGGATTATTAGTTACTCGTTGGATTTATTCGAGACATTTCCCATTAAATGATTTATATGGATCATTAATGTTCCTTTCGTGGAGTTTCTCCATTTTTCATATGGTTTCGAAAATACGGAACCATAAAAATGATTTAAGCGCAATAACAGCTCCAGGTACTATTTTGACTCAAGGCTTTGCCACTTCGGGGCTTTTAACTGAAATGCATCAATCCGCAATATTAGTGCCTGCTCTACAATCCCAGTGGTTAATGATGCACGTGAGTATGATGTTATTGAGCTACGCAGCTCTTTTATGCGGATCGTTATTATCAGTAGCTCTTTTAGTCATTACACTTAGAAAAAACATAGATATTCTTTATAAAAGTAATAATTTACTACTTGGATCATTTTATTTTGATGAGATACAATACTTAAATGAAAAAGGAAGTGTTTTACAAAGCACCTCCTTTCTTTCATTTAGAAATTATCACAAGTATCAATTTACTCGACGGTTGGATCATTGGAGTTATCGTGTTATTAGTCTAGGATTTACTTTTTTAACCATAGGTATTCTTTCGGGAGCAGTATGGGCTAATGAGGCATGGGGATCTTATTGGAATTGGGACCCTAAGGAAACTTGGGCATTTATTACTTGGACCATATTCGCAATTTATTTACATACTAGAACGGCTCAAAGTTTGCAAGGTCTGAATTCCGCAATTGTGGCTTCTGCGGGATTTCTTATAATTTGGATATGTTATTTCGGGGTCAATCTATTAGGGGTAGGACTACATAGTTATGGTTCATTCACATTAACATCTAATTGAAGAAAAAGCTTGAAGAGTCCATAGTGGTCCCCTTAGATAGCGAAAGTTTTTCGAGTTTTTGAGAACCATTACATTGGTTCTCAAAAACTCCGGATGTTTCTGATTACAATTCAAAACCACTTCACTCTTTTTCTTTTGATTTTTTCATTTATATTTATAGTTATAGAAAATAAAATGATTTTAAAAATCAAAGGAGTTTTTGACTTTATGTCTTATTCTATCTAATTATTTATAAAAAATTTAGATAGAATAGCTTCGACCTTGTCAACTGATAACGAGAGAACGAAATCGGGATAAAGACCAATACCTATTACAGGTAAAAAGATACAGGTCGAAATAAATAATTCTCGTGGTCCAGAATCAAAAAAATAAGAGTTTGTAACATTGAAAAGCTTGTATCCATAGAACATCTGGCGTAACATAGATAATGAATAAATAGGAGTTAATATAATTCCAATAACCATTACAAAAGTAATTAGTATTTTGGGAATTATAAAATATTTAGAGCTAGTAATTATTCCAAAAAAAACGAATAACTCCGAAGCAAAACCACTCATTCCCGGCAATGCAAGAGAAGCCATCGAAAAACTACTGAACATGGTAAATATTTTTGGCATTGGGATCGCAATTCCGCCCATTTCGTCGAGATAAACAAGACGTATTCGATCATAACTCGTTCCCGCCAAGAAAAAAAGTGCAGCACCAATAAATCCATGAGAGATTATTTGTAAAATGGCTCCGTTGAGTCCCGTATCGGTTATGGAACCAATTCCTATAATTATGAAACCCATATGAGATACGGAAGAATAGGCTATTCTCTTTTTTAAATTGCCTTGACCAGGAGAAGTTGAAGCTGCATAGATTATTTGAATTGCTCCTACTATCATCAACCATGGAGAAAATATAGAATGAGCATGGGGTAATAATTCCATATTGATCCGAATCAATCCATATGCTCCCATTTTTAATAAGATTCCGGCTAGAAGCATACATGTACTGTAATGTGCTTCCCCATGGGTATCTGGTAACCATGTATGTAGGGGTATAATCGGTGATTTGACAGCATAAGCAATAAGGAAGCCCAAATATAATATTATTTCCAATGCCGCGGGATATGATTGATTAGCTGATGTTTCAAAATTAAATGTTGGGTCATTCGACCCGTATAAACCCATACCTGGAACTCCTATTAAAAGAAAAATGGAACCCCCTGCAGTGTACAAAATGAACTTTGTAGCTGAGTACAAACGTTTCTTACCCCCCCACATGGATAGAAGTAGGTAAACAGGAATTAATTCTAACTCCCACATGACGAAAAAAAGTAAAAGGTCTCGAGAGGAAAATAATCCTATTTGACCACTGTACATTGCTAACATAAGGAAATGGAACAATCGAGAATCCCGAGTAATTGGCCAAGCCGCTAAGGTAGCTAAAGTAGTAATGAATCCCGTTAGTAAAATGGGTCCTATGGAAAGTCCATCAATTCCCAGTCTCCAGTGAAAATCAAAAATATTTATCCATTTATAATCCTCCTCCAATTGGATTAATTGGTCGTCGAATTGGAAATGATAACAGAATGCATAGGTTGTTAGAAGCAGCTCTAAAAAGCATATACACATAGTATACCATCTAACCCCCTTATTCCCCCTATGAGGGAGAAAAAAAATTAACAAACCCGCGGATATCGGCAAAATAACAATTATTGTTAACCAAGGAAAATAGCTCGTGGTAAAGACAAGATAGACTTTGACCAGAAAGACCCGCCCCCAGAATAATATATTCTATTTTCCCGAGTACGGGTCTTTGTCGGTAAAGAGGAATCAAATGTATTCAAGTGGAGTTTTCTAGAACGTATCAATAAGCTAGACCCATACTGCGAGTTGTCTCATGCCATAAATAAACCCGGACGCTCAAGAAATCCGTTGGACAAGCGGATTCACATCTTTTACAACCTACGCAGTCCTCCGTTCTTGGAGCAGAAGCTATTTGCTTAGCTTTACAGCCGTCCCAAGGTATCATTTCCAATACATCTGTGGGACACGCTCGTACACATTGAGTACATCCTATACAGGTATCATAAATCTTTACTGAATGTGACATTGGATATATAAAGTTTTTGAATATTATTATTTTATTATTAATTTGATTTTCGATCTGGTAAAAAAAGAAGTAGTAAATAAATCATGTATTCTAGACACCAGACGAATCAGTGGGTTACCTGAATTTGTTTTTTTATAATCAATAGATTTCTGGATCTGTTCATGAGAAAGAGCCAAGATACTTTGATTTCTTACGTTTCGGCAAACATGAATTAGTTAGACATGTTAATTCTAATTTTAGAATTAGATAAATTATATCTATCTATCCATATTCTATCCATATATATATATATATATATATATATAGAATATATAGAAGGATATCTGTGTTTATTTATATCTATATCATTACGACTACGATTATTTATTCAACAAATTTGATTGATTGATACGAGTTGATTTTCTGTTACGATGGATCGACGAAACAATAGCCGGTCCAATAGCTGCTTCAGCGGCGGCAATAGCTATAACAAAGATCGATAAAATGTCTCCTTTTAATTGACGACTATCAAATAAATCAGAAAATGTTACGAGATTTAGATTAACCGCATTCAGTATAAGCTCAAGGCACATAAGTGCTCTAACCATGTTTCGACTTGTGATCAATCCATAAATACCGATAGAAAATAAATAGGCACTCAAAACAAGTCCATGTTCGAGCATCATTGACTAACTCCTCATCAATCTCGATTCATTTCAATATGAACAACAATTTTTTAACCGATTTGATTGACTCGAATATAACAAGTGCGTAACAAACGAAAGCATTGGCAATGGATAGAACTAAACCATTTATTATTTGACATTCCATATGAACAAAAATAGAATTGAAGGAAAATAGATGTACTAACAATAAGCAATAAGGCAGAACAAGGCCTCGGCCTTATTTATTTTTATTTTCTTTTCTTTGATTTTTTATTTCTAATCCTAACTATTTTTTACTGACGAGCCATAGCAATTGCACCTATCAAAGCAACTAAAAGAATTATAGAAACAAGTTCAAATGGAAGATAAAAATCCGTTGATAAATGAATCCCAATTTGTTGAACGTTACTTATCAGGTCCTGTTCTATAATCTGGCTTGATCTTGTAGTCCAAATAATCCCGTACCACGACGTATCTAAGATAGTCGTAATTAATGAAAACAAAATACTTGTACAAACCAGTGAAGTAACCCCATCCCCAACGGTCCAAAGAGAGAAATAATTGGAATATTCTGAACCTTTCATGAACATCACGGCAAATATGATTAAGACATTTACGGCCCCCACGTAAATGAGGAGCTGTGCAGCAGCTACAAAATAGGAGTTAGATGGAATATAGAATAAGGCTATAGAAACAAGAACCAATCCCAAAGAAAAGGCAGACAAAATTGGACTCGTAAGTAATACCACTCCGAGACTTCCTAATATAAGTCCTGATCCCAGAAATACTAAAAGAATATCATGTATTGGTCCAGGTAAATCCATTATGCGTAAAATAAGAGAAAAATTAAGTAGAAATATTTCATGACCTTACTGACCGGGCCAGGAAAAGGGGGTTACCCTATTTTTTTCTTGTCTATGATGATACGTTCTTAATTGAATTAAATCTTATCTTAATGGGATGTGGATTGACGTAGATACTGTTATTGGACCAATCCCACTTCTGTATCTGAAAGTGAAAGTGTAGTTCGGAATTGTATATTTCGAAATAACCACAGATATATGAATTCCATTTTCAATTCAAATAAAGCCATGATTCCCACAAAACAAATCAGTAGTTATATTTATGATTTGTGGTTACTGCCGAACCAAAATGAAAGAACCCTGATCAAAACAGAATCTTAGTAATTTGGTAATTTTGGTAATCATTATCATTATTGAAAAAGGAAAAGGGGTTTAGTTTATCCGCGGCTATTTTTATTTATTTGAGTGGAATTCATATTCATAATTGTTTGTTTGAATTGTGTAATCCCCCATTATTGACACTGGTAGACGACCCAAAGCAATTTGATTATAATTCAATTCGTGACGATCATAAGTAGAAAGTTCATATTCCTCAGTCATTGATAAACAATTTGTTGGACAATACTCGACGCAGTTGCCACAAAATATACAGATTCCAAAATCAATACTATAATTAAGCAGACGTTTCTTTCTAATATCTGTTTCCAATCTCCAATCAACAACAGGTAAATCTATGGGACATACACGAACACATACTTCGCAAGCAATACATTTATCAAATTCAAAGTGGATTCGACCGCGGAAACGCTCTGATGTGATCAATTTTTCATAAGGGTATTGAATAGTTACAGGTAAACGATTCGCGTGGGATAAAGTAATCATGAAACTTTGACCAATGTACCTTGCAGCTCGTACTGTTTGTTGACCATAATTCATGAACCCAGTCACCATAGGGAACATATCGTGGATATCCATGAATAATTTGATGTTTCTTTCTCTTGCTTGAGAGAGGTTATGAACCTATAATTTCATATTCTGTTACAGCGAAAGGCGTTGGAAAGAAGTTGTCAATAATAGATTACCTAGAGAAACAGGTAAAAGAAATTTCCATCCAAGATTTAATAGTTGGTCCATTCTCATCCTAGGTAAAGTCCACCTTGTTGTGATAGGAATGAACAGGAACAAATAAGCTTTAGCTAATGTAATGAAGATACTAATTGTCGTTCCGAAGACCCCACCAGGTTTATTTATTCCGAAAAGCTTCGGAATGAATATGTACGGAATAGAGGAATTCCACCCCCCCAAGTACAGAACTGTTACAAATAATGAAGAAACTAGTAGATTTAGGTAAGACGCAATGTAAAATAAACCAAATTTTATACCCGAATATTCGGTTTGATAACCTGCTACTAATTCCTCTTCCGCTTCTGGTAAATCAAAGGGTAATCTCTCACATTCTGCTAGGGAAGAAACTAGAAAAACTATAAACCCTATGGGTTGGCGCCAAAGATTCCACCCCAAAAAACCATATTTAGACTGTGCCTCAACTATATCAATCGTACTTGAACTGTTAGATAATTATAGTCGATGATAACATCACTGTTCCTATCGCTATTCCAGAACCGTACATGAGACCTCCGCTTCATACGGCTCCTCGATGGCCACAAATAAATTTAAGGACTGACTTGGTATTACCCCGGCTTGCTTTTTTTGTGGAGTAGCTAGAGTAAAGATGCATCGGGGAGTCCCTAATTAAACCAATGGAATTCTGTCTGCTATAATAACAAATAAAAGTGCTTCGGAATTGATCTCATCCTTATTTTTTTTTTTTAATGCAAATTAAAAAATTTGTCTTTGTTCAGCAATAACTGAATCCTTCAATAAAATATGCGCTGTATCGGTAAAAATTTCGACCCATAGATTGCGCGATTACGAAAAATAATTAGACCCCGCACCAATTCATGAATCCTGATAAGAATTCCATTCCATCTATATAACTATATATATGTAGATCAGAAAAAGAAAGAATAAAAAAAGATCTCTTATCATTTTAATTTTTCCTATTGCATTCCATTTCTTTCGTTCCTGTTCTTCTTTCTCAGAAGGGGATTCTAAAAAATAAAGGATTATTTCGTTCCCAATAGTTATTTCTTTAATTAGTGGGTAGGAGTATACTCTGGATCGGAATCATCGGGAAGTACTCCTCGATCATTTCTACCAACGTAAAGCCCTCATTATGATTCCTTTCATGCAAAAATATCTCTTTGGATACCTTACATTATTTCCATTACTAATCCTTTGCGTATCTTAGTGTTCCTAACCACCCACCCTTTTTTGATTGATTCAAAATATGGATAAAATTGTAAAAACCCATACAATTGATCTTTTTTTTGTACCCGCTTCAAGCCATGATGACTAATCATCCAATCTTGGGGTAAACAGTTTACGCTGCTTATGTTTACTTCTACCTTACTCTCGTACATAGGGAATGAGAATCAATCTTATTACTGCAAATTAATAAACAGTTTTGTTTCACTCATATAACTATCTGGTTTAGCTCATCGACCCAAGTGATGAATAAAGAAAAGTGAAGATATTTATACAATCAGTACATTCAATCTTCTTTCCTAAAACAAGTGGGTAAGGTAAAGTTGATGTTCCAACGAATCACACGTAGAGATATTGATAACACACATAGAGTTAATGGTATTTCATAACTAATCGATTGAGCAGCAGCTCGTAGACCACCTGAAAAGGAATATTTATTATTCGATCCATATCCTGACATAAGAAGTCCAATAGGGACAATACTGGAAATGGCGATCCAGAAAAAAACACCTATACTGAGATCGGCCAGAACAAGGCGATACCCAAAAGGAATTACTGAATAACTAAAAAAAATGGATATGGCCGCTATAGACGGGCCGATACTGAATAAACGAATATCCCCCCTAGATGGGAGAAGATCCTCTTTCAAAAGTAGCTTAGTCCCATCCGCTAGAGCTTGAAGAATTCCCAAAGGACCGGCGTATTCAAGCCCAATACGTTGTTGTAATGCTGCAGATATTTCTCTTTCTAACCACACAATCACGAGTACTCCTATTGTGATTCCTGATACAGGAGTAAAAATAGGGACAAGCGCCCATATGAGGCTATAGACTTCTTCTAAATACTCCGATCTGGAAAAAGAATTGATAGCTTGTATTTCTGTCGTATCAATTGTCATTTCAACGATCAACCTCTCCCATAATGATATCTATACTACCTAGTATCGTCATGATATCAGCCAATTTCATTCTTTTAACTAACTGAGGAAGAATTTGCAAATTGATGAAACCTGGTGGACGAATTTTCCATCTCCAAGGAAAAACACTATTATCTCCTATCAAAAAAATTCCTAATTCTCCCTTGGGGGCTTCTACTCTTACATAAAGTTCTTGCTTCGACAATTCAAAAGCGGGTGAAGGTTTTTTACTAATGAATCGATAATCAAAATCATTCCATTCGGAATGGCGCCCTCCATCAAAGCGTCGCACTTCTAAATTCTCATAGGCCCCTCCCGGAATTCCTTCTATAGCTCGTTGAATAATTTTTACAGATTCCGTCATTTCACCGATTCGCACTAAATAACGAGCTAATGAGTCTCCTTCTTTTTGCCACTGGACCTCCCAATCGAATTCATCGTAACACTCATAATGATCAACTTTACGAAGATCCCATTGGATTCCGGAAGCTCGTAACATTGGTCCTGATAAACCCCAATTTATTGCTTCTTCTCCACCAATAATGCCTACTCCTTCAACTCGTTGCAAAAAAATGGGATTCCGCGTAATAAGTTTTTGATATTCCACTACCTCTGTTAAAAAATAATCGCAGAAATCCAAACATTTATCTATCCAACCATAAGGTAGATCAGAAGCTACTCCTCCGATACGGAAGTAATTGTGCATCATTCGCATACCTGTGGCAGCTTCAAATAGATCATATAGCAATTCCCTTTCTCTTAAAATATAGAAGAAAGGAGTTTGTGCACCGATATCCGCCATAAAAGGCCCAAGCCATAACAAATGAGAAGCTATACGACTCAACTCCAGCATAATTACTCTGATATAGCTAGCTCTTTTAGGTACTTGAATATTTCCCAACTGTTCTGGTCCATTTACCGTTATTGCTTCCGTGAACATAGTTGCTAAATAATCCCAACGTGTTACATAAGGCAGATATTGTATAATTGTTCGGTTTTCCGCAATTTTTTCCATTCCTCTATGTAAATAACCTAATACGGGTTCACAGTCAATAACATCTTCACCATCCAGAGTAACGATGAGTCGAAGAACACCATGCATTGATGGGTGGTGAGGACCCATATTGACTATCATGAGGTCTTTTCTTGTAGCCGGTACAGTCATATGTTTTCTTCCCCGATTCATTATTCCATGAATTACCGAAAACAAAACGAGGTTCATCAAAATTCAAGATCTAATACTAATAAACCAAATAATTCAAATGAATCCCCAATCCTCAAATTAACGCGGTTTTGGCTCCCGAATATTCAGCTGACCAATTAATTCCTTATAACGTACTCTATTTTTTTTTGACAAATAAGCCAGCAGCCGTTGACGTTTTCCCAAAATCTTCCGCAGACCTCTCTGAGAGAAATAGTCTTTTCTGTGCAATTCTAGATGTGAAGTAAGTCTACGTATCTTATTAGTAAAATTGAATACTTGAAATTCAACGGATCCCCTGTTTTTTCCTTTTTCTTCTTGCGGAATAACTGAGATGAATGAACTTTTTATCATAAAAATAATTCTTCTCTTTCTTTTTTTCTTTCTTTTTCACAAATATGGGTTTTACCGGTCAGGAATAATATAATAATAATGACAGTTATTTCAATCTTTCAATCTGGTACACACTGGAATCCAGATTTATTCATATAGTACTTTGTTTTTTATCAAAAAAACAATTTAATAAATCCAATTTCATTTGTAATTTGATTCGGATACGAAAGCATGTTACATTTTTGCACCCACGAAATAGAAAATGATTTTGGCCTAAGAAGATTCCGCCGATTCATTCCTAGATCCAATTAATACGTTATTGAATTACTATTACTATCGTGTATCAGAATGGAATGGAAGACAGCGTGCATGTAAATACGTCTGTCCTAGTCTACCGGATGTGAGCGTGATATATAGAAAAATAAAATATACCATCAAAAATAAAAATATAATATATCATCAAAAAATTCTGTATCGTGGGTACATATGTATCCTTAACATACTGAAACGACTACTATTATTGGTATCAAACCAATAGCGATTCATACAAGCTAAATCTTCTAATCGATAATTGGGCCAAAGAAACAATTTAAATTGAATGCATTTATTTGTATCTGTATCAAGATACTTATTCTCATCTAAAAATTGCACACAATTTTTTATGTTATTCCCGTTGCAAAGTACTGTATTTCTATCCACAACATTCCCATTTCCGGAATTTAAATCCATTAGAATTCTTAATTCTCTACGACGTACAGGAGATAGAATATTTTCAGGAATAAAAAGTGAATCATAATGATTTTCGTCTCCATTCCCAAGCGTTTTTCTATCTTGTGCAATAGATCCATCGAAATTATTCTCATCAACATATTTCCTTTTTCGGAATCTTCGATTTGTTTTGTGCTTACTCTTATGGGCCAATGAAATACTTATGGTTTGATACATAAGAAATTGCCCATCCCGTTTTAGAGACAGACGAACCGGTTTGATAATGAATATTCCCTTTCTTATCAATTCTGTAATTGTTAGCTCCTTATCAATCAGCATTACATCCAGGCGCATTTCTCCTCTTTCAATAGAGGATATAGCAATTTCACTTGGATTTATCAGTCTAAGCAGGAAACAATATACCTTAACATTATTGATTATTCTTTGATTCAGGGGTTCATCCCATCTCAATTGAAAAAGCAAATACTTTTTCAGGAGAAAATCAAGTTCTGCCTCCTTCTTGCTTTTAGATTTCCTTTTCTTTTTACGTTTTTTATTTTTAATGTCTGATTCGGTTTCCGCGTAATCCTTTTCAAAATCTTTTTTTTTGTTTCGTGCATCTGATCCAAGATTCTTTTGGTTTCGTGGATCTGATCCAAAATCTTCTTGGCCCCGCTGTTCTTTTTCTTCTTGATTTCGATTCTCTAATTCAAGATATTCTTCTTTTTGATTGGATGATATACGAAGACTCTCTTTTTGATTTCCATTGATATTTCTACTAATATTTTCATTTCCATTAAAATTAAAAAAAAGTAATTGGATTGGTATAATCCAGGGTTTAATCCTATATGCATCATAAAGCAGTCTAAATTCTTGGAAGAACCAAGGTTCCAGATTCGGTATGGGACCATATAACACGTCTTCATTCATTCCCATCCAATCAAAAAGGTTTTTTTTTTGATTGGATGGGTTAATTTTTTGATCAATCGTGAGATTGAGATAAAAAAGATCCTTTTTCTCAATTATTTTAGAATCATTAGTTCTCGTCTTAGTATCTTTGCTAATGTTAGTCCTCGCGCCCATGTTAGTCCTGGTTTCAATATCGAGATTTTTTTTAAGACAAAAATTTAGAATTCCGCACTCAAAATATTTTCGATCCAGATTTTGACCTGTATCAATAATACACTCTTTCCCTAAATAATCACTACTAGCTGTACTCCCTAATACATAAAATAATTCGAGTTTAGGTGTGTGGTAATTATATGAAATCTTTCGTCCCTCATTTACCTGTAAAGGGGACCCATAAATATATGGGTTCTTTCTATCCTCATAATTAATATACTTATGTGCTAAAAGAACATATCTGTACTGTTTTTTATTTTTACTCGACAATGAATTCTTTCCATAAGAATTTTCATTCTTGTAATGAATGAATCGGTTTTTTTCATATGAATCTAAAAATTTGAAGTCTTTATTTTGAATCATGCGGTGTTGATTGACTCTATTTCGCCATTTTTGCGGTACTAATCTGGACCATCTAGTCTGAGATAAATTGTATTGATAATGACCTCTTAACCAGTCTTTCCATTCATTGATTCCAGAATTCGGAAGTTTTTTACGCCTTGTTTTTGAATCAGATACTTCTCGTGTGACCTTTATTCTATCCTTGAAAAAGGTGTATGCTCCATGATATTGAAGTGCAGATCCCAAGGGATCCTTGTTAATAACTTGAATTTGTGATAATTTGTAAAATACATATCCTTGGGATAAGGAAGATAAGTCACAATAAGTCTTTGAATGTTTATTACTAATATTAGAAAGCGACTTTTTTACAGTCGAAATAAAGTGAATTGCATTTTGGTTCGTTTCATCAATTACTTCTTGATTTGTTTCATCATTGTAAATGTATTTATTGAGAGTTTTTTTTATTGATTCAAGTAAAAGTTGTGCATTTCTTCTGGGAATGTTAATAGTAGATAGACGGATACCAATGTATATTCTTTCAACGAAAGATTTCATAAAATAGTGCCATTTGCGTATTAATCGCGCACTTCTTTTTTTTGATATCCACAAAATATCTTTCAAAAACTCCCATCTTTTATTATCACAACTCGTCTTGTTAGAAATAAGATTTATATCTGGAGTTCCTATTTTTTTTTTCTTGTCCTCCATGATTCTTTCAATTTGATCTCTAATTGTGATTGTACTATCAGCCAGATCCTTGATTTTTTTTTCTGTGAGTGAATAATTTGTCCAATCCATGGATCTAATTTGAATGATCGATTCATCGGTAATCTTATTACTGATTATAGAATCTTTTCTATTTTCATTCGGTTCATATACTTTGCTCAATCCGAATAATAAAATGGGGTTTACTTTTTCTTTTATTATTCTTTTCATTTTTATTATTCTTTTAATAAGGATAATTCTTTTGATAACCCCACTTGTTTTTTCTTTTGCAAATTTGATAAACCTTTTTTTTTTTTTTTTTAAAACTTTTAGAACTAGAAAACATTTCTTTTTCAACTTTGTCATTTTTTTTTCAAATTCTTTACAAACGGGTTTAAAAAAAGAAGGTCGTTTTCGGGGAGAACCAAAGGGTAGTTCAGCTTCCATTCCCCAGATTGTTAAAAAAGAAAAATTGTCTCTTTTTCCTTTCTTTTTTATTGGACTTCCAAGGGGGGGTCTTACCTTATTGCGCCAAGGTTTCAGACAGAAAGGAAATAGGATTTTTATCTGAATACCATCTGTTAACCAGTTTTTTGGAAATTCTGTTTCTGATAATTGAACACCATTATAGGTGCATTTAACGTGCATTTCTCTATCCCAGTCTTTAAAATCTTCGTACCACTCGGGGGATTGAAATAATAGCATACGGCCGAGATTTTTAGCTATTATTAATGAGGGCAGTACGATGTATTTTCTAAGAATTAATTGGGTTACTAACATCGAACCCCTTATTGCTTGAGCAAATAGAATACTATCCCAAGTTTCTGCTATTGCTATCCGTTCATTCTCCTTTTTTTTCTCCTCCTTGTTTTTGCCCTTTTCTTTTGCCTCCTTCTGCTTAGAATCTTCATAATCTGAAGTTTTTAATTCCAGGCTTTCCCCCGTCCGATTCCTAAAGATTGGGTTCATCATTTCGGAGATATCAAAAAAAAAAAAAAATGTTTTGTCTATTCTGTCCAAAAAAAGCGGGGAATGCACGTTTCCTTGAAACATTTCCCAAATAGTTGTTTTACGTCTTTGAGCACGCATGGATCCTTTGATTAGGTCCCGGCGAAAATCCGGTTGTTGTGAGTAGCGTATCAAAGCCACCTCTTCCGCTTGATCACTATTGCTACCGGCACTGATACTAGTATCAGTACCGGTATTTTCATCGTCATCACTATAAATTACCACACGTTTGGCTTTTCTTGAACGAATCCCAGGATCCTCTGTCGTTTCTTCCTCATTTTGCTCCTCTTGCTCTTGTTCTTCCAATTCATCGATCAATTTA